CATTTCCATTCCGGAGCATCTTAATCTTAAGTTTCCTGTTTATCGAAAAAATCCCATTATTGACTCACTATTCATCGAACCATACGGATCGATCTAGCAATGATGGAATGTATATTCTGTTTACTGAATCACATGAAATTTCAGCCAACTCCATATATGTAATGTAATGTATTTCATACGTATGAACGGAAACGAGACGGAGGAATGAAGAGCATTTTCGACGCAAGTTCGAATTTGCGACAAGTACAAATGGAAATGAATTGATAAAACATTCCTGGAAAAAAAATTCTATCACTTCCACTTATGGAGTCTTGTATAGAATATAAAAATTGATCCAATTTCTACCTATTATTATGATATTACGATCAGATTGGGTACCAAAAAAATAAATGGATTCAGGATTAAATCTGCTCTTTATGAATGAGATAAAGACAGAATAATCAGGAGCAGTATAGAATTTCCTTTTTTTAGCACACTTTAATGTTCAAAAAAGAATTCGCGGATTCTTTTTGGTAGTAGAATTTATAGATAGAATACGATTGAATTGCGTAATAGTAATAGGAGTAGTATTTATTAAGTACATGCCGATATACCTATCCGCATATCGCATCTTTTATCGTAATTTTACTTGTGGCAACAGAAGTCAGGTCGCACTATATCATAATTCCTATTTTCTATTCAAAATATTCAATGAAAAATTGAAGCACGATAATTCTCTATAGGGATATGTACATAAGAGAAAGACCCAATTCGGTATCTGTGTAACAATTTCTGTTCTGGGGTTTACATATACACATATATTTTGTTATAATTGAAATTGAAAAGGATTGATTATTGAAAATAATTGATACTGATTAGTCGTAAATCAATTTGATTTTGTTATACCATTAAAGAAACACAATTTGAGATACAAATTTAAGAACCGTTCGCTAATTCTAAAGTAAAAATAGTTAATGGTTCCAATTTGTCCTGAATTTTTCGGTCTGTGACCGGAAATCTATTTTTTCTCTTTTCAATAGAAGGAGAAGGGAAGTTTTTAAGCAGTGTGTCTTTTGAGATACAATCAATCGAAGAGAATAATCTAAACTGGATCCAATAAAAAATAGGGATTAATTTTTGAAAAGGGATAAGTACAATGGGATTCAAGATCCAAAAAAAATGAGTAATAGAATATGGATGGATAAAAATATTATCCATTTTTTTTGGATCAGATTTGGCGGCATGGCCAAGTGGTAAGGCGGGGGACTGCAAATCCTTTATCCCCAGTTCAAATCCGGGTGTCGCCTGATCAACAAAAGACTTGAAATTTCTTATTCTGCTGATCTAACTCGACAAATTCTTGCCCCGCAAGAAGCAGAGGCAAACGACTAGGCCTGTCGATACTTGATTTTGAGAATCCATAATTCTATAAAAAAAAACTGTAAATTTTTTTTTCTCAAAATCTGGGTTCTGGGTACCGGTCCAAACCGGTACCAATAGGTATGAAGTAACCCTTACTTATTAATGATTGATTCGGACATTTATTTGATTTATGATATCAATTGAATCAAATAAATAGTTAGAGTCAATTCTGGGATTCAGAATTACGAAAGTAAGAGGTCGGAAATCTTAGTATCCAAAGGTTCCTAAAGGACACTCCATTTTTGCTCCTAGGATTGAAGAAGAGATTATACGAAAGACTATCAAGACTTCCTAATTATCTTACACTACCTATACTAAATACTAAAATAGTGTCTACTGACTCTGTCTGGAATTAGATTGAATAGAATAGGCTGATGGGAAATCAATTTAGAAGTTGTGGAAAGGACTGAAGATACTTTGTATCCAGACTCACGAGAGGCTTTGAGTACTCAAACATTCAATCAACATGGTTGGGCGGCTCTTATTTATAGAGTAAAAAGAAAAGTTGAAAAAAAAAAAATTCTTTGCCCGTGTAGGGGATTACAAAAAAAAGAATGTATGTAATAATGATGGTGGTGTCTTACCATTCCATTCTTTCACAGAAAGAAAGACGTAAGCCTTAGATCAAATAAAATAGAGGTATCTGATAGATGGTTATCTATCTTGATGGTATATTTTGACGTCTTTTGCTTATGAAAGAAAGGTAACAAACAATAGGTCTTACTATTTCTACATGTTCCATTAGGAGCATTCCTTTGCTATTTCCAAATAAAAGGTGTGTGTATCGTATTTGTGCTTAATGCTTCCCGATTCTACCAGAAATTTTATAATATAGGAACTTGTTACGAGTAGATTCATTGGATTAGTTCATCAATAGCCTTAAGTCAGAATCCTATTTTCTTTTGACTCTGCACCATTGATTCCACTATGATTATTGATCAATAATCAATAATGAAATAATTCCTTCATAGAGATAGGAGACATAATTCACATGGATATAGTAAGTCTCACTTGGGCTGCTTTAATGGTAGTCTTTACATTTTCCCTCTCACTCGTAGTATGGGGAAGAAGTGGACTCTAGGGGTACTACTAATTGAATAATCGATTGAGTGATCGAATTGTATCAATCGTTTAATTGATCGTTTTGCGAAACTAAAAAAAAAAAAAAGATTCCTTGGTTTCGTTTTATTTTATTTTTATTTTATATAGTTAATATATGCCCATACCCATACTATTTTTCCTCCATTGATTTTTTCGATGGATCTCGGGACTTATACTTATATATATATATATATTTTTAGTTTATTAATATATATATTTTTAGTTTATTATATATAAATAAATATATATTATATATAAATCTAATTATTAATATAAATCTATATATTAAGTTATAAGTTATAAGAAGCCTAGGAATTAGAAGAGTTGGCCTTGGATTATTTTGGATTGATCGAAACCCATACAAGTAGATGTAGCGAAAAAAAAAGAAATAGAATTAGACTGCTATTTCGATGTATATGTATTAGATGTACATCTAATACATGTACATATTATAAATTGATCTATATCTATATAAAACCATATCTGTATACAACTTTATATGATAAAATTTATATGATCATACTATTTAATGATCATACTATTTATATGATAATAAATTTATATGATAAAAATATACAATACTATCTAGTGCGGTAGAAAGAACTATATATAATATAGTTCTTTCTACCTCACTATCTCAGATACTTATGATTCCAGCCAAATCATTTCATTTAAAACTTGGAGTTTTAATCCCTTTCTTTTATTTCTTCAATCATTGATAAGAACTAATAATCCAACCAAGTTTCAGTTAAATTAATCATTTTGACTGACTGTTTTTACGTAGATGATAAGTAAAAAAGCAGTAGGAACTAGAATGAACAGTGCAGTAGCAATAAATGCGAGAATATTGACTTCCATAATCTCATTGTTTTTTTTACTTCACAATAACTCGGGATCTAATCCCATAGAGATAAGAAATTTGACTCCTGTCAATTCAATGGGATGAATTGAATTCTGATGATACTGAATCGGATCAATATTATGAATAACAATATCTGATCTATCAAATCGATTCATCGTCGAGAATTGAATAGTATAACATAAGAAAATCTTTTATTTTATCCATACTAAATCCGAAATGGGATTCTTTATTGGATCAGGAATTCCATTGAATTTTTCATCCTTTTTTCTACTTTTTTTTTTCTTTTCCATAACCTACTGTCTTTGTCTTCCTTATACAACTCTCTTTCCTTATACTTATACATACAATTATGAGATATTATATGACCGGTATTCTATGGGTCACACAGATCCAAACAGTAGAAGTGAGATGGAAAAAAGGACGGGTGTTAAGTGGAAAAGATCTAATATTCCAACAAATTTACTAAAAAGGGGTGTTGCTTGGTCTTTTATTTTATTAGTATAGTATCTCTTTCTCTTCTTCTTTCTTGGATTGAGACTAGAACGCATACATCAAAAATTCAGTGTGCAATTTGCATGAGAATAGATAGATTGTTTCCAATTAGTAATTGAGGATACACGAACAAAGTCGAGGTAATTATGTTAAGTTCATTGTGTATCGTACAATAAACGAATACAATTTGTGTATGTACTCCCGGTAAAAATAGGGGAACTCTATTCCATTTCATTGTTCAAGAACAATTGAAAAAGAAAGTCAGACGAGTATGGTATCTATTAAAATACTGAATATAGTAATGCCACCGATTGTACCAACTTACATATGTCTCCCCTTATCAATCGGTATTAGTGAAAGAAATTGAAATTCCCGTACTTGTCTGATGATAAATGCGAAACGAAAAACAAAAGAAATAAGGATCCCCGCTGGGGATTAGATCTTGCTACCTGTCCCCCCTTTCGCAGAAAATGGAGAGATGAATTGATAAATTCATCGGATCCTAGTTCGGGACTGACGGGGCTCGAACCCGCAGCTTCCGCCTTGACAGGGCGGTGCTCTGACCAATTGAACTACAATCCCAGCAAGGTGTATGGCATACATATTCTTACTAGTTTTATAAGAACATTCTATTCGTTGTGTTGTAACAGAAACACGAATGATATACTGAATATCCACATGGATATGGAATATAGTGAGAGCGACACGGATTACTAGTAACGAGTGGTTATTTTATTGCCAAAAAAATGGATAATCAATTTTTCAATGAGAAAAAGAACTATTTTCATTTTTATGATACTTAATCTTAATTAAGTATCATTAATCTAGATCGTTAGAAAAATCAGAACGAATGAGAAAAACATGGATAGAGAAAAAATTGACTCTTTCTCTTCATTTCTACGGATCAGGCATTTCTGTTTCTGGAGGACAAATTGGTTATTTCATATTCATGGAGCAACGAATTATTGGGCCGAGCTGGATTTGAACCAGCGTAGACATATCGTCAACGAATTTACAGTCCGTCCCCATTAACCGCTCGGGCATCGACCCAGGAAGAATTAATTCTAGATTTATTGATAATCTACGATCAACTTCCTCCCTACCCCCAGGGGAAGTCGAATCCCCGCTGCCTCCTTGAAAGAGA